ATCTATTCTATCATGCAATAACTTTTTTCTTCTCATTCAATATATTATGTCAATTGATGAGCATACTAATTAATACTAAATAAATAATAATACTAAATAAATAATAACTAATAACGAGTTAAAATAAAAGTAAAAAAAGGGTGTTATGTTATAAGGCTCTTGTTCCAAACAAAATATCAAAAAAATGGAATACAATTGAAAAAGAAAAGATCCAAATTACTAATATATATAAAAGATCCAAATTACTAATATATATAATATATATTAGTAATTTTAGTAATGACCCCATATTATAATATTTTTATTGAAAATATAAATGATTGAAAATAGGATTTCATTTAATTTAAAGAGAGTTTCATTTTTAATTTAGAAATGAAGTTCCATGTTATTTTGACATTCCTTTATTCAAGATACTTTATTCAAGAGTTGCTCGAGAAATCGGTTGAGTCAGAATCGTAGGATGAATAGATGTCAAAGAGGATAATTTTTTTTTTATTTCTGTCACTATTGTTTGTGCTGTCTATAATGAAATGAATAATGAATGATAAATGAAATCAAAAGCTTTCAATTCAATTGGGACTCATTTTGTCAATTGGTCTTTTTATTATCTTATATTTTTCAAGATAAGAAACTTAGGTAAGTGTTTCATAACTAAACATATGTATAAATAGAACGTATCCCATTTAGTTCCTTCATGCCTACTATAACTAGTTATTTCGGTTTTCTACTGGCGGCTTTAACTATAACCTCAGCTCTATTTATTGGTCTGAGCAAGATACGTCTTATTTGAAATTGATTGAATGAACAATTCATAAAAATGTTTTTATGAGATATCCAGGTAGTCCATAGTTCCTTCCCATGTGAATTGTAATTCTTGATTATTGAGATTCGTGGGCGATTTGGATTACTATTTAGAGATAGATATTTCCCCCCCCTTTTTTTTTACCTACCTTTTAAAAAAAAAAATAAAAAAATGATTGAAGTTTTACTATTTGGAATCGTGTTAGGCCTAATTCCTATTACTTTGGCTGGATTATTCGTAACTGCGTATTTGCAATACAGACGCGGCGATCAGTTGGACCTTTGATTAAGTAAGAGCTCATCTCTTTTTAAATAACATCTCTTTTTTTTATTGACCTCCTGCGGATTAAAGAAAGGAGGAGGTCAAATTAGGGTTGCTGCTCTAGTTAGTCAAGTTATTTACTTGTAATTCGACCCAAGAAGAACAGAAGCACGCTCTGTAGGATTTGAACCTACGACATCGGGTTTTGGAGACCCGCGTTCTACCGAACTGAACTAAGAGCGCTTTCTTTCTTATCCCAATATAAAGGGCTGTATGTAAATAAAAGAATTTTATTTGTAACCCCCACTTTGGATACATATAGTATCATAAAGCATTATGTTATGTATGTCTAATTTTTATTTATCTCAATGGATCCTTCATTACTGCACATGGGAGAAGTAATAGATAGGGATGACAGGATTTGAACCCGTGACATTTTGTACCCAAAACAAACGCGCTACCAAGCTGCGCTACATCCCTTTCAATTGGCCTATAGTGTCATTGTAGAGAATCCCCATCTTGTTTTCCACATCGTGATTTCTCCCATTGATATACAATTGCTCTTGTCATTTCTTTTTCGTCTTATATAACAATATAACATATAATAAAAGAAAAAAGAATCAAATCGATCAAATAGATATAATATAATTAACAATATAATAAAAAATATAAATCTAAAAATCGGTAATGTTCAGAAAATAAAGTGAGTGGACGCTTTTTTCTGTTGTAAAGAAAGTAAAATATCATCAACAACGACATGTGTATCTGATCATATATGTATTACAATAAAAAAGGAGGACTTTCAATGCGAGATTTAAAAACATATCTCTCCGTGGCACCTGTGTTAAGCACTCTATGGTTCGGGTCTTTAGCAGGCCTATTGATAGAGATTAATCGTTTATTCCCAGATGCGTTAACATTCCCCTTTTTTTCATTCTAGTTGGGGATGAAGAAGATTATAGATAGAAAAAATTATCTGTGACTAACCCTTTTTGTTTTGTTCTTTCTTTCAGTTTTTTAGGATAAAAAAGAAGGAAAGAGAAAGAATCAAAAAAGATTCATCCGCAACGAAACTCAGGTTCACGCTGAATTAATAGAGGGAGAACAAAAATGTAAATGTAAAGTAAATAATAAAGGTCGCGGACAACAAACGCATACAGGATACTTAAATGAAATACTATAACTAAAACTAATGGATAGTTAGAAATCATCGTATTACTTATATTCTCTATTGATTTGATTGCAATGAAATATTTAATAATTGGGTTTCGAGTCAGCAACTTCTTTTTTTCTTCTTCGTTTCGAAAATAGAGGAGTTGGGTGAATAAAAAAAAAGGGGGTTTATGGCCAAGGGTAAAAATGTCAGAGTAAAGGTTATTTTGGAATGTAACAGTTGTGTCCGAAACGATATTAATAAGGAATCGCGGGGCATTTCCAGATATATTACTCAAAAGAATCGACACAATACGCCTAGTCGATTGGAATTGAGAAAATTTTGTCCCTATTGTTACAAGCATACGATTCATGGGGAGATAAAGAAATAGATAAAATGTAACGCGTTTGTAACCCCTCCAAGGAACAGCAATAAATTACATAATAATAAAATATTAATATAAAAATTTAATAATAAATTATAAAAATAAAACAACCCAATCCTATTTCATCCTATTTTGGTAGGATCGCAAATGAAATTCGAATTAAGAAATACGATTTAAAAGATAAGGAATAAACCATGGATAAATCCAAGCGACTTTTTCTTAAATCCAAGCGATCTTTTCGTAGGCGTTTGCCCCCAATTGGATCGGGGGATCGAATTGATTATAGAAACATGAGTTTAATTAGTCGATTTATTAGTGAACAAGGAAAAATATTATCTAGACGAGTGAATAGATTGACTTTGAAACAACAACGATTAATTACTATTGCTATAAAGCAAGCTCGTATTTTATCTTTGTTACCCTTTCTTAATAACGAGAAACAATTTGAGAGAACTGAATCGACTCCTAGAACCACGGGTCCTCGAATTAGAAATAAATAGATAGGCTATTCCTCAATTGCAATTGAATCAAAATTTCAATATGAACCCCAACTCAGATTTATATTTTGTTCGAAAAATTGGAGAACCCCGATTGGATTGTCACATCATAAGAAAAAATGGCTTTTTTTTTTTAATGTGTTGATTCATTTTTACTATATTTCTCTTATTTATATTAATTTCTACTCTACCTTCCCGGAGCTCATTCTCCGGGGCCCCACTTAAATCATTACGGTGGATTCCTTCTAATCTTCTTATTTAAGGATCTGATTGGAAATCATGTAAAGACAATTTGTATTTGATATGGCTATTTGTGCAAGTATTTTACGATTAAGAAGCAACTGTCTCTTATACAGATCATGTATGGATCTGCTATAACTATAGGATACCCCAATCTCACGAATTGCTGCATTTATCCGAGTAATCCACAAACGACGAAAATTTCTCTTTTGCCTGCCCCTATCCCGATGAGCAGAACTCAAGGCTCTCATTTTCTGTTGAATAGTATTTCGAGTAAGTCGTGAATGAGTCCCTCGAAAGGTTGATGCAAATAAACGAATTTTTATTCTACGTCTCCGAGCTATATACCCTCGTCTAATTCTGGTCATTGAATCAAATTAAACTTTGATGAATAACTAATTGATTTATTTTCTTTCAGTTATTCTTTTTCCCTTTCCTGGTCTATTAATAACAAAACGGATTCTTCCAATGTATAAAAAAAAATTCCAATGGCTTTTGCTACTATGACCTTCCCAACCACCATTTTTCCAGGCATTTAACCTCGAAATAAGAAATTGTATTGATACTAGGTATCAACAAAAAAAATACTAAATTGTAACTCAAGTTGAGTATAGTATAAAGTATCAATAAATAGTAAAGCTAAATGGATAAATAAATAGTGGGTTCCATCGTTTCTATGGCTACTTCTTAAACGGTGAGGTCCTCTCTATACACCGGAGCCCCTTCCACCATTAATCAATGTTATTAGTAACTTGTACAGTTCACATTCTTTGACTCTACCCATGAATTGTACAGTAATAAGTCTTTTCACAATGAGATCTACCCATACAGTAACGGTATTTAATTACAAAGGTTGGCTAGGTAGCTGACCCTGTATAGTCCGTTCTTGCAAGAGTAGGAGCCTAATTCTTTTGCTTCTAAAATATGATTTCCCCCGCTTAATGGATAACCATTTGCTACCACTGGGGAATTGCTTTTCATCTCCAATTGAGGTGATTGGATTTGCACCAATAGAAACCATAAATTTGATACGCAATGGAGGTTTTTTTCTATATTGATTGGAATTCTTCTATCCTATCCTATTCATTGGTACTGGTCATTGATACTGGAAAAAATTTTATTTTATTTTGTTCCGGCTCATGATCTGAACGGGTCGCACATACACCCGAGTACATGTTCCTCGACGCTGAGGACATCCCCGAAGAGCGGGGGATTTTGTTACATTTTTTATTGGCTGTCTTGTGTTTCTAATAAGTTGTTTAATAGTTGGCATACTTAATGGTATAGAAAATGGGCTGGTTTAGATCAATCCTAACCAGATGATTATGAATTCTTTCTATTTTCTTTTTTTTTTTTACTTTACGCAGATAAAATATTCAATTTAGATTCATCCAAATTATGGTTCGAAATGGATGGAATCGCAGATTTACGTGAAATCCCCGGCATTTTCGATCGCTACCAGATCAACAATTCCATGAGCTTGGGCTTCTGTTGCTGACATAAAAACGTCCCTTTCCATGTCTTCGGATACAACCCATAAGGGGTTACCCGTTCTTTGTACATAAACCCTTGTGAGGGTTTCGCGTAGTTTCAGAAGTTCTTCCGCTTCTAGGACAAATTCTCCTGTTTGTGCCTCATAAAAAGAACTCGCAGGTTGATGGATCATTACCCTGATGATATAACATAATGAATGTTTCCGCGATCTCGTACGATTGATTGGACTAGGCAAAAAGATTAAAGAATAACAAGAAAAAATAAGTATATATATATAATTGAACAACCGTACAGGCATTTTTTGTGCATTGCATACGGCTCCACAATGGACTTTTTACGTTCGTTGAGCAAAAAACGAAATAGGATCCATCAGACCCAAATCGTTAAGTGATCCATTTACCACCCTTCTTTTCGTGGGAGTTCCAAAATACTATGATGGTTCCGTTGCTTTCTATATTTATGATTTATCTCATATGTGATTCAGCAATCCCAAAGTTTCTTTTTGATCCGATCAAATAAAAAAAAAGTAAAAAAAAAAAAAACGATCTTGTTTTTTTTTTCATTCGAGTATTCTTTCATATTTCATAACATAAATATTGGAACAGAGGCTTCTGGCGTGAAAAATAAAAGTTTGTGACGCTGAAATGAAGCCCGGATAGATAAGATCAAATCATAAATACCCTTTGTCTCATATTACTCGCCCGATATATAATCCCATGTTCTGAAAAAACAATAATGGTTTGTTCATATCGAACTCGAAGTGCCATGCTATTATTACTTAAATATTATCTTACAAATTCTTATTTATATTAAAATATTAAATATGGCGAAGGCATAGTTTTCTTTTTTCTTTCAAACAAAAAACTCATTGGCGCCAAGCGTGAGGGAATGCTATACGTTTCGTAATTTCTCCTCCGACCAGGATGAAAGATCCCATTGAAGCGGCTAATCCCATGCATATTGTATGCACATCTGGTGGCACAAATTGCATAGTATCATAAATTGCGACTCCGGGTATTACCCACCCGCCGGGGGAGTTTATAAACAAATAAAGATCTCTGGTCTCATCCTCTATACTGAGATATACCATCAGGCCAATAAGTTGGTTTGAGATCTCGCTATCAACTTCTTGACCTAAAAAAAGTAATCTTTCTCGATGAAGTCGGTTGATTAGGACAAAATTTTATCCCTTAGGAACCGTACACGCGCCTTTGGATGCATACGGTTCAAAAAAAAAGAATCAATGTATTGTATTGATTCTACCCTCCTTTACTTTTTTTATAGTAGGACTTTTCTACCTCCTAATGAAGGGGCTTTTTCTTCGATTTTTTTTTAAGAAAGATTTTTTTTGCTCGAATCTCTGTCAAAAATAAAAGAATCCACTAAACTTATCGAATTAACCTCTCATTGATGTATTGTTTCATCGAAATCGAATCCAAATTACGATGTAATTTTCTTGTTCCTGAATGGGCCTCCTCAATTATTTTAGGTTTATGTTCTACTCCGGGTAAATATCTGCCCGATTTCAATTTGCACATATAGGACAAATGCTCCCAATACCACTTTTACTTTTTTCAATTAATTTCGTGCCTTTCTTACAACAAATACGCGATGTAGTCAAAATATTATTTCATTGATTGGCAGTTTGAGATCGCCCATATGCTATCAAGTAATCACTTATGATACAAGTGGTAATCATACATATATTACCAATTGGGTATTTTCTGAACGGAGCCTGGATACTTCATTTTATTGGATTGGTCCAACCAAGCCAACCATAAATTTTGATAATTGATAATATTAATATTGATTTCGACCCCCTCAAAAATGGATCTAATTGCATTTCACGCTCCAAATTATTGATGGTTCAAACAATCTTTTTTGGGCGAAACAGAGGGTATCTCGATCGGGGGAGAGAACGGGGAAATCCCATATGACCCAATATGTCTGACAAGTCGCACTATACGTCAACCCAAATTGCATCTTCCTCTCCAGGACTCCGAAAAGGTACTTTTGGAACACCAATAGGCATCAACTGAAAGAAAGGGGGTTAAGTACTATATTTTACTTTGATGTGGAAACGTAATATTTTGATCCCTGGATATTACCAAATAGTAAGACGAAATTAATATACAAATGGGTCGGGCTCTTCGAATGATGAACAAGTATCTACGCATTCGCTCATAGAAAATGGGACCAATCCCCCATTGCGTATTGGTACTTATCGGGTATAGAATAGATCTGCTTATCTTTGTTCCGATGAACAGAATTGTTCCATTATTCCCAACGAAAGAAATGGAATTCAATATTCAATAATATGAACCCTTTTTCCAAAATAATCCACTGAAAGGGAGAGGTCCATAGCATAGTCTTTTCCAATGCGATAAAGTTACATAGTGTCTATTTTTCTTTGATAAAGGGGTATTTCCATGGGTTTGCCTTGGTATCGTGTTCATACCGTCGTATTGAATGATCCCGGTCGGTTGATTTCTGTACATATAATGCATACAGCTCTCGTTGCTGGTTGGGCCGGTTCAATGGCTCTATACGAATTAGCCGTTTTTGATCCCTCTGACCCCGTTCTTGATCCAATGTGGAGACAGGGTATGTTCGTTATACCCTTCATGACTCGTTTAGGAATAACCAATTCGTGGGGCGGCTGGAGTATCACAGGAGGGACTATAACGAATCCGGGTATTTGGAGTTACGAGGGTGTGGCCGGGGCACATATTGTGTTTTCTGGTTTGTGCTTCTTGGCAGCTATCTGGCATTGGGTATATTGGGATCTAGAAATATTCTGTGATGAACGTACAGGAAAACCTTCTTTGGATTTGCCCAAGATCTTTGGAATTCATTTATTTCTTTCAGGATTAGCTTGCTTTGGGTTTGGTGCATTTCATGTAACAGGCTTGTATGGTCCTGGAATATGGGTATCTGATCCTTATGGACTAACCGGAAAAGTCCAATCTGTAAATCCTGCGTGGGGGGTAGAGGGTTTTGATCCTTTTGTTCCGGGAGGAATAGCCTCTCATCATATTGCAGCAGGTACATTGGGCATATTAGCGGGCCTATTCCATCTTAGTGTCCGCCCCCCCCAACGCCTATACAAAGGATTACGTATGGGTAATATTGAAACTGTCCTTTCCAGTAGTATCGCTGCTGTCTTTTTTGCAGCTTTTGTTGTTGCTGGAACGATGTGGTATGGCTCCGCAACTACCCCAATCGAATTATTTGGTCCCACTCGTTATCAATGGGATCAAGGATACTTCCAGCAAGAAATATATCGAAGGGTTGGTGCCGGACTAGATGAAAATCAGAGTTTATCAGAAGCTTGGTCTAAAATTCCAGAAAAATTAGCTTTTTATGATTACATTGGCAATAATCCAGCAAAAGGAGGTTTATTTAGAGCGGGCTCGATGGACAATGGGGATGGAATAGCGGTTGGATGGTTAGGACATCCTATCTTTAGAGATAAAGAAGGGCGTGAGCTTTTTGTACGCCGTATGCCTACTTTTTTTGAAACATTTCCAGTAGTTTTGGTAGACGGAGACGGAATTGTAAGAGCCGATGTTCCCTTTAGAAGGGCGGAATCTAAGTATAGTGTCGAACAAGTAGGAGTAACTGTTGAGTTCTATGGCGGCGAACTCGATGGAGTCAGTTATAGTGATCCTGCTACTGTGAAAAAATATGCTAGACGTGCTCAATTGGGTGAAATTTTTGAATTAGATCGTGCTACTTTGAAATCGGATGGTGTTTTTCGTAGCAGCCCAAGGGGTTGGTTCACTTTTGGACATGCTTCGTTTGCTTTGCTCTTCTTTTTCGGACACATTTGGCATGGTGCTAGAACCTTGTTCAGAGATGTTTTTGCTGGTATTGACCCAGATTTGGATGCTCAAGTGGAATTTGGAGCATTCCAAAAACTTGGAGATCCAACTACAAGGAGACAAGTCGTCTGATACAATACTGCTCTTGTATCTTTTGCCTCTATTATATTTTTATTATTTAACTTTGACATAGAGTACCAGAGAAATGTTGATTTGAATCACCGCCCTTTCTTTGACTTTTGACTCTTGTCCTTTCTTAATCTGGGAGATGATCCCAAATGAACAGGTGTGGAAGCTATAATTGTAAACCACGATCAATTTATGGAAGCATTGGTTTATACATTCCTCTTAGTCTCGACTCTAGGAATAATTTTTTTCGCTATATTTTTTCGAGAGCCGCCTAAGGTTCCGACTAAAAAGGCGAAATGATTTTTCATTATCTTACATTATCTTTATCTTTATCTAAATGGAAGTAAAGTAATGAGCCTCCCATATTGGGAGGCTCATTACTTTACTTCCATTTAGTCCCCGTGTTCCTCGAATGGATCTCGTAGTTGTTGAGAGGGTTGCCCAAAAGCGGTATATAAGGCGTACCCGGTAAAACTTACAAGTAAACCAGATATAAAGATGGCAACTAAGGTTGCTGTTTCCATTATTATCAAATTTAAAAACTATAACGGATCTATGATAAGATCCTTTATTTACAACGGAATAGTATACAAAGTCAACCGATCTCAACCAATGCAATAGGATTTATGGCTACACAAACCGTTGAGGATAGTTCTAGATCTGGTCCAAGACGAACTAATGCAGGGAGTTTATTGAAACCATTGAATTCAGAATACGGGAAAGTGGCTCCTGGGTGGGGAACTACCCCTTTGATGGGGGTCGCAATGGCTCTATTTGCGGTTTTCCTATCTATTATTTTGGAGATTTATAATTCTTCCGTTTTACTAGATGGAATTTCAATGAATTAGGTCCATAAAAATCATGAAGTCCTGGCTTTTCAATCCAAAATGAATTACTTAGGACTCTCATTTCTAGTCTATTCTGGCAGTTCGACCGTGAAATTCTTTTGTTTCTGTATTTCCGGAATATGAGTGTGTGACTTGTTATAATTGATCCTATTGATAGTACAGAGAATGGGTCTGTCATCTTGAGAGAGATGAGTTCTGCTTCGTCGGATATTCATTTTTTTATCTGGAGCACGGAATATATGGAATAGATCGAGAAATATTTGAACTATGATTCATACCTACTATTTATACCTCGCGACTGGATAAAAAAAAAAATTAAAGATTGATTTTATCATTATAAATCGAAAGGGTTTTCTTCCTTAAAAAT